GACTAGTCTTTCTGGTAGCTATTCTGAATTCTCTCATTTCTTAAATTTGTTTAGTATTTAGTAGCCCGATACAAAATAAATAAAAAGGCCATTTCTTCGAAAAAATTGGAATTGTGAGACGCATTAAAATGTAATTTGCGTTCCGAATTGCTACCTCTTCTCTTTCATTATTATGAAATTCCATTGCCATTAGAATATTGATTGATAGACAATTAAAAAAAAGAAAAATCTAATATAATAGAAAATGAAACGGTCGACCCAGACATAGACGGTCGACCCAGGCGGATATACCCTATAAAATATATCCCGTAGCGAGCGTAGTTCAATGGTAAAACATCTCCTTGCCAAGGAGAAGATACGGGTTCGATTCCCGCCGCTCGCCAGCTTAATTTAGTAAGGTACTATGATAAAAAATTGAGTCTAGTTGACTACTTAACTACTTATATTAAATTAAGTAGGTGTTAGTCTAGTACCATATCCCTTACTATCTTACCCTTCTTTTGCACCCCACTCAAAAAAAAGGGGCTCCGGAGGCGGGAATCGAACTCGCCAACAGGGCTCCCTAAATTGGGATTCACCGAGACAAACAACTGGCAAACTGCTTTTAAAGGGAAGGGAGGTAGACTGTGCCTTTCTTTCATTTCTTTTTTCTTTTCTGCAGGGTAGGAAGGAGCCTTGAGAGTTCTTCTTGTAGGGGCAAGTGACTTCGCAAACTGCTCCATTTGGCCCTTTAGGGCCGGGAACTAATGAATAAAAAAGGGTTGGATACCGCCCAGCCCTCTACCATATCTATACAAATAGAATAGTCCTTTTATACAGACTGCTAAGTGCGGAGACGGGAATCGAACCCGTGACCTCAAGGTTATGAGCCTCGTGAGCTACCAAACTGCTCTACTCCGCTCTGGAGGGACGGAAACTGGTGGACGAAAAAGGTTGAATACAGGACTCTACCATGTCTAGACAAATAGAATAGTCCTTTTATACAGAAAGGAGCGGGTAGCGGGAATCGAACCCGCATCGTTAGCTTGGAAGGCTAGGGGTTATAGTCGACGTTGGTTGATTAGTTTTAACGTCTCTAATTCAAAACCGAACATGAAATTTTGATTTCATTCGGCTCCTTTATGGATATTCTCACCACTTAACATCTATGTCAGCTTTTCTATCTGAATGGAACCAAAGCTCTCCGCTTTCTAGATGATCCCTATAGAGTAGGAGATAGAAATTCTACTAAATCTATCTAATCTACTTACTTCGTTCCCTAATTTCATTCAAGAGATCCTGAGGAAAAGAATTAGGTTTCCACCGAGCTGAAACAATATGCTGATGGTTCTAGTAAACCAAAACTACCGTTTTTTAGCTATTTGGCTTCCATTTCCTTTTTTAACAAAAGAAGATTTAGTTACGATTGGAAATAAACTTTTTTGTATCTTCATCCATAGATCCTTTACTCATATTTTTAAAATTGGAATACTTAATCCAATGCAAAATTATGCTTCGCGACTCTGTACTCATAATCCAATTTGTATTTTGGATGCAATTTCAATTAGTTTTTGGGTACAAATCGCGAGAATGTATATTCTTCCTCAATATGCTATTGAGAGGAAAAGGATTAAATCCTTTATAAGAACTAAAGTTTTCATCGGAATATAAAAACTTAAGGACGCCTTAAGTATATCATTTCAAATTCAGTTATTAATAGAACGAATCACACTTTTACCACTAAACTATACCCGCTACATGTAGATTATGATACCAACGCTACCCTTTGTCAAGGGTAGCCATTCGAGAAGGAGGCTAATTCCCCCTTATTGAATCAAATGGAGAAGGTTCATGACAGTCAGCTGTTGGTACTTCGATCGCGGGCCTTTACTTTAGCTTTAGGGTTTAGATAGCCCCTCTGGGATGTAAAATATATCTCTTCTCATCATCCCCATAGTGTATGAAACAAATGTATGCATTTCGATTAGGGTCGTATTCTACGGTTACGACTACAATGATCATTATTTGTTTTGCGAGGACGTAAGTGTGCCAGACTGCTCTAAGGAATAGTTTGATTATTCCTACAATATACACTAGGAGATATAGGGAGCAGCACTGCCCCCATAAATCCCTTTCTTCCTTTTCTTTTTTGTTCAATTCTGAACAAAGAAATTGGGGAAGATGTTTTCTTTCTTCCCCCACTTATCATGAAGTCCGAGCCGTAGAGAAAGAGTGAGATGCATTTTAAAAATTCATCATAGACTTTCCCTATGGCTTGAGAGAAGCAAGAAACAAAGAGTCGTAACTTAAACGGAGAAGCGGACAGGACCCGACGGATTTACCTGATGTAAAGAAGATCCTAAATGTCTCTGGTTAGTCGATCCTCTCCATTTACCAATTTCTTCTCCTCTTTTCCACTCAATTCTAGTTTATTAGATTCTTGTTTAAAAGAATTAAAATAGAACTAAGAACACATAAAAAAGAGCATAGAGGACCAAGACCATTACCAAATGTTCCTCCCAAGAATCATATTGGGTATCTGTTCCCTTCCTTTTCCCGCTAGGATCGGGAATCTTATATTTTCCCTATCCATATACCATCGAACCTTTAGGGTTCCAGAATCCTCCTTTTTTCCTAATCTTCGGAAACAGAAAACCCATAGCCAGGAGGAGTTAGGTATGTAGGGTATGGTTTATTATTTTTTGTTGGGCAGGCAGTAGAATAATTTTTATACTCTGCAGTATAAATTCGACTGCCCACTTTTTACAAGCAAATTGTTGCTAAAACTCCAACATAGTTTGTTCAAAATGCACCAACCAGAATCCTTTGAGAATATTCAAGTACCCCCCTTCCTTGGAGGGGTACCTGTTAAAAATCGCTTCAACAAATCTGTCCAAAACTTTTTAAGAAAAATTGAAAAGTTTTGAACTCGAAGGTTTTTCTAAGAGATGCCTGTTAAAAAAAGTTTCAATTTCTCACCAAAACAGACAAGAAGTATATCACTGAAAATTAATACCCAACCATATGGGTATATGAAGAGCGCGAATTCCTTTATACCCTACCCAATTAGAATTAGAGGAAATAAAACATAAATGGAGAAAGTTCTCATCATAAGATCAGCCAATAGAAGAAAAAAGTCCCTAATTCTGCAGAACGTTCTGAGCACGTGAAAAGTCAATAGCCTAAAGATAAAAAAAACAAAGTCTATCGTTTTTTTAACAGCAGCTCTTATTGCCCCTTTGGCCTTTTTTTTTTTTTGCCCATTGTTGTATCCGATTCAACAATTGATACATATTTGTTCTCCTCTTCTAAAAAATAGAACTTCTGGGCTTTGGTTTGGTGAGTCGTCCGAGATCATGTTTACATACCTATGAACTTACCCTCTTCAAGTATATCGGATACTAATAAGAATTTTTTATTGTGTCAACTCTCTCTTCACGTATTTTATTATATGTATTTTTTTATATAAAAAAAGAAAAAAACCTCTACTTTGTGCAAGTGATAAGAGAGAATAGGAAAGATTTTCTTATTTTTCTTGATTTTCTCAAGATTTTGAACTCTCAAGATTTTGAACCTCGCACTGCATAATGTACATAATAAACTTCTATATCTCGATATATACATATATAATCTCTACATATATCTCTATATATACATATATTATGTACATTATGCAGTAGACTCATAATGAGAAATCAAAGTGGCTAGTTTTTGAATTGAATAAAAAGCTCTTTTAACTCAGTGGTAGAGTAATGCCATGGTAAGGCATAAGTCATCGGTTCAAATCCGATAAAGGGCTTTTTATTTGGTGGTAGAGTAATGCCATGGTAAGACGTAAGTCATCGGTTCGAATCCGATAAAGTACTTTTCTACTAAATTTATTATTTATTCACTTTTTTTTCTTTGTTTTTGAAAATTTCTCTATTTTTTCTTGCATTTTATGACTTAGTGTGGGATGCATGCATTTTTGGTCTGAACGCTAAACGAAGCACGGGGTGGAAATTACAAAAAAGAAATCAAATTGGACTCTTTTTCCTGTTAGATCAATCAAATCACTACCTGTACTGAACTAATCTAGAATCCCTTTTATTAATCTATTCTTATTCTATACCCTTTAAATGAATTTCCCTAAAAAGTAGGGAATGATCCGTGAATTAACCTAACCATCAACTAAAAAAAATCCTATGAAAGCATAACAGAAAAGTAGGAAAGACTCTTTGCTTTGGATCTAGTTATACTCTTCGAGTATATTGACAATTCCAAAAAACTGCTCATACTATCATTATAGTATAATGACGAGCGGTTGTATATGGCCCTATCGTTTAGTGAAGTGATGCCCCTATCGTCTAGTGGTTCAGGACATCTCTCTTTCAAGGAGGCAGCGGGGATTCGACTTCCCCTGGGGGTAGGGAGTATTATGAAAGGAGGTTAATCATAGATTATAAAAAACCCTAGAATAAATTCTTCCTGGGTCGATGCCCGAGCGGTTAATGGGGACGGACTGTAAATTCGTTGACGATATGTCTACGCTGGTTCAAATCCAGCTCGGCCCAAAAATATAGGGCTTCGTGAATATGAACTAAATCCATTTGTTTTTCTTCCATAAAATAAAATGTCTGATCCATAGAAATAAAGGATAAAGCGAAAGGGGGAAATTTCTTTCTAATCCATATCTCTCTCATTCCTTTTTTACAAACAAAAGAGTTTTTCTTATTGAAATGAAAGGTGGATTATCATCCATTTTTAGCGATAAAAAATCGCGACATACTAGTTATGTCACTCTCACTATACCCACATATGATATGTGGGTATGTAGTATATGATTCGTCTATTTCTTAGAGTACGACAGGCGAATCGAATCTTCTTATGGTTCTATTTAAGAATAGGTATGCCATACACCCCGCGGGGATTGTAGTTCAATTGGTCAGAGCACCGCCCTGTCAAGGCGGAAGCTGCGGGTTCGAGCCCCGTCAGTCCCGAACTAGGGTTCAATGAATGGAGAAATTCATCTTTCCTTTTTCCATGAAAAAGGGGGGGCAGGAGAGAAGATCAAATACCTATGGGGCACCCTTATTTCACTTTTTTTATTTCGCATTTCTCATTAAAGAGGGAGGGGAGGCCTATAGGAATTTTTTTTTCACTACTCCCGGTTGATAAGGAAAGACATACATATCATACTTGGATTAGTATAATTTAGGATATTACTCTATCCTTATGATGATACCATCCTCATCTTAACTTCCTATTCGACTCTTATGGAATAGAGTACCGGTATTTTACCGAAATCCATACATAAATCGTATTCGTTTTTTCTTAGACATAGACAGTGAATTTAATTGAATATAATTAGTACTTTACTTTTTGGATTAAACCAGGCCCCCTCCATTTTGTAGTTCCAACTTTGTTTGTGTATGTTCAATGACTAATTGGAAAGAATCTATCTCATTTTCATTCCATTTGCGGACTCCTTTTTTATGGACCTGTTCTCATCTTTAGACCCCAAAAGTGGATATTGATAGTAACCTAATAAAATAAAATAAAAACCAAGCAAAGCAAACGCCCTTTTTCCTAAATTAATTCAAATATTCGATTTTATTTTATTTAAGCCCTCTTTTCTCCATCTCACTTCTACTTCTACTGCTTATTTGGATGTCTATGTGACCCATAGAAAGTCGGTCATATAATACATACATACATAATTGTATGTATAACTATAAGAAAAAGGAAGGGAAATTGGATAAGATAAGAAGGATCGTGGGTTATAGATATAGAAAAGAAAAAGTGGATCTTCCTATGTTATACTATTCCACTCTCAACCATGAATTGATTTGATAGATCCGATATTCATAATATTGAATTGATTCAGTATTATCAGAATGCAAGTCCTCCCCTTGAATTTACAGGATACCCCTTTTTCCTCTCCATGGGATTACATCCCGAGTTATTGTGAAAAAAAATAAAGAGGTTATGGAAGTCAATATTCTCGCATTTATTGCTACTGCACTGTTTATTCTAGTTCCTACTGCCTTTTTACTTATTATTTATGTAAAAACAGTCAGCCAAAATGATTAATAGGAATTCCAATTAATCATTGAAGAAATGAAAAAGGGATTAAATAAAATAAAAATCCAAGTCTTAAATGAAAGGATCTGATTGGAATCATAAAGTGTGGTAGAAAGAACTACATATAGTTTTTTCTACGACACTTTAGAGTCTTTCTATTATATTATCTTGAATCTACCTATTATATTATCTTGAATCTACATAGAATAGATTAGTAGATTGAAATAGTAGTCTAATTCAATTTCTTTTTTCACTGCATCCACTTAATTTCAATCAAGTCAAAATAAAAAAATCGAAGACAATTCTTCACGAAAGAATCCATGGAGGGAGATAAAAATAATATGAGAATAGACTATAGTAAAAAGTAAAAAAAAAAAAGTAAAAGGAAAAAACCAGCGAATCTTTCATGCTTAAACATGCGGCGAGATGCTTCAAAAGAGCATAAAAATTATTCTAAGAATAAGAAAAGAATATAAAACAAATGGAAAGTGTGCGATATGTTGTGAATAGCTCCGTGGAAGAAAGTCTAATTTTCTTATGTATAGAACTTTTTTAACCATTCGTCACTTCTAGTAGAAATTTGGAATTGCTGTAATCGCTCTTTCTATTTCTATATATTTCTATTTCTATATAGTAGAATAGAACGACTCTTTCTTACAAGAGTTTCTTACAGGTACAGGAGTGAAACAAAACTAAAGAAAGAGAGAAAGAATAAAGTTTGGCAAAATGATGAATACAAAACGATCAATTAAAGAAAAAAGTTGATACAACAATTCGACTACTCAATCAATTAGTAGTATCCCTAGAGTCCACTCCTCCCCCATACTACTAGTGAAAGAGAAAATGTAAAGACTACCATTAAAGCAGCCCAAGCGAGACTTACTATATCCATGTAAATTATGTCTCCTATTTCTATGAAGGAATTATTCTACTATTGATCAATAATCATAGTGGAATCAAGGGTACAGAGTCAAAAAGGGATTCTGCCCTAACGCTATGGATGAATCAGTTCAAGGAATTTACTCCTAACAAATTCTTATAGGATTTCTGGTAGAATTGGAGAGCATTAAGTATAAATACGATACATAGCCCTTTTCCTTAAAAAAGAGTACGGGGATGATGTCCTGAATAGAAGACGCGGGAATAGGAAGATTTTTTCTTCCTTTTGTTACCCTTTTTTTATAAGCAAAGGACGTCAGAATATACCATAAAATTAGGATAGATAAATATTTATTGGATACCTACCTTGCCTATGTTTATTTTTAACCTAAACCCTACAGCCCTTCTATCATTCTATGAAAGAATGAGGAGACTTTATCCACAACTCCGAAATTGATTTTTGATCAGCCTATTCAATCTGATTCTCGACAGAATCAGTAGCCCTTACTTTAGTGTATGTAGGTAGCATAAGATGTATGATAAAAAAAAAGTATGATAATTAGGAAGTCTTGATATTCCTTCGTGGAGTCCCTTCTTCAATCTTAGATTGAAAAAAAAAGAATGCCCCTTAGGGGCCCTTTGGATATCAAGATTTCTGACATCTTAGCCTTGTAATTTTGAATTCTCGAATCGAATCAATTAAGAATCAATTAAAATTAATAAAAGAATAAGGAAACGCAACCTCATCCTTATTGGTAGCCGTTTGGGCCACTACCGACAAAACAAACCCTAGTTTGAGGATAGAACTATGGATTCTCAAAATCCAGTATCGCCAGGCCTAGTTACTCTCTTGCCCCAACTTATGCAGGGTACGAATTTGTTGAGTTCGATCAGTACTATAAGCCTAAGTATTTTATTGATCAGGCGGCACCCAGATTTGAACTGGGGATAAAGGATTTGCAGTCCCCTGCCTTACCGCTTGGCCATGCCGCCAAAAAATACGATCTAAAATAGAGAAAAGAGCAAGTATTCATCCAGGTTTTCTTACTAAAACCTCCTTTCTTTTATCTTGAATCTAATTCTACTTACTTTTTTCCAATCTTTTTCAAAAAATCTATTCCTGCTTTTTTTGAATCCAGTTTCAATTATTCTCCTCGATGGATTCTATCTTAAAACAAACATTGCTAACACTAGAAAACTTCCCTACAAATTGGAACCATTAACTAGAATTCGATTTTTTTTTGAATTGCAGTAGTGAACGACTCTTAAATCGGTATTCTCTCCCCCCTTCCTTTTAATGGCATAATAAAATAGAATGGATTTATGCCTAATCCGTGTATAGGTAAACTACAGGTCCGAACAGCATTATTATCCATAACAGCATTATTATCCATGGATCCCCCTTATGTACATATCTCTATGGGGAATCGTGCTTTAATTTTTCATTGCATTAAATATCTTGAATAAAAAAAAGAAATTTGGTCTGATATAGAGTATGACCTGACCATCTTGGCCCACCCAAGTGAAATTACGATAAAAGCAGGGATATGTGGAGAGGTGGATAACTAGATTGGCATGTACTTAAAAAAAGGACTTACTTTATTTTAGGATTCTACAATGAAATCCTATATTTTCTAGCAATTCTACTACTACGAAACAAAAAAGAACCCTCAAATTCTTATTCTTTTTTGAAATTAAACTAAGCGTGCTATTCTAAATCGAACTAAAGTCAAATTTTCTAGTGCTTATAAATTATTATATTATGGCTTTATCCCATTCATAGAAAGGAGATAAAATGAGAAATCTTTGCCATCCAATCTGATTAGTATCATAAAGTGTAAGTGGCAGAATTTTTTTCTAGGAATGTTTTATCAATTCATTTTCATTCGATTTGTACCCCTGGCAAATTCGAACTTTCGTCGAAATTGTCTCCATTCATATGTATGAAATACATATATGAAATATGTATGTGGAGTTCCCTAGAATTTCATGTGATTCAGTAAACAGAATATGGATTCCATAATTGCTAGATCGATCCATAGGGATTGATGAAGAGTGAGCTGATAATGGAATTTTTCTTCGATAAACAGGAAACTTAAGATTAAGATGCTCCGGAATGGAAATGAGGGAATGTCCACAATACCCGGATTTAGTCAGATCCAATTCGAGGGATTTTGTAGGTTCATTAATCAAGGCTTGGCAGAAGAACTTGAGAAGTTTCCAACAATTAAAGATCCAGATCACGAAATTGCATTTCAATTATTTGCGAAAGGATATCAATTGCTAGAACCCTCGATAAAAGAAAGGGATGCTGTGTATGAATCACTCACCTATTCTTCCGAATTATATGTATCTGCGAGATTCATTTTTGGTTTCGATGTGCAAAAGCAAACCATTTCTATTGGAAACATTCCTATAATGAATTCCTTAGGAACCTTTATAATAAATGGAATATACCGAATTGTGATCAATCAAATATTGCTAAGTCCTGGTATTTACTACCGCTCGGAATTAGACCATAAGGGAATTTCTATCTACACTGGGACTATAATATCAGATTGGGGAGGAAGATCGGAATTAGCAATTGATAAAAAAGAAAGGATATGGGCTCGCGTGAGTAGAAAACAAAAGATATCTATTCTAGTTCTATCATCAGCTATGGGTTCGAATCTAAAAGAAATTCTAGATAATGTTTCCTACCCTGAAATTTTCTTATCTTTCCCGAATGCTAAGGAGAAGAAGAGGATTGAGTCAAAAGAAAAAGCTATTTTGGAGTTTTATCAACAATTTGCTTGTGTAGGTGGGGACCTGGTATTTTCGGAGTCCTTATGTGAGGAATTACAAAAGAAATTTTTTCAACAAAAATGTGAATTAGGAAGGATTGGTCGACGAAATATGAATCGGAGACTGAATCTTGATATACCTCAGAACAATACATTCTTGTTACCACGAGATGTATTGGCCGCTACGGATCATTTGATTGGAATGAAATTTGGAACGGGTATACTTGACGATGACGATATGAATCACTTGAAAAATAAACGTATTCGTTCGGTTGCGGATCTGTTACAAGATCAATTCGGACTGGCTCTTGGTCGTTTACAACATGCGGTTCAAAAAACTATCCGTAGAGTATTCATACGTCAATCGAAACCGACTCCACAAATTTTGGTAACTCCAACTTCAACTTCGATTTTATTAATAACTACTTATGAGACCTTTTTTGGCACATACCCCTTATCTCAAGTTTTTGATCAAACCAATCCATTGACACAAACTGTTCATGGGCGAAAAGTGAGTTGTTTGGGTCCTGGAGGATTGACGGGGAGAACTGCAAGTTTTCGGAGCCGAGATATTCATCCGAGTCACTATGGGCGTATTTGTCCAATTGACACGTCCGAAGGAATCAATGTTGGACTTACTGGATCCTTAGCTATTCATGCGAGAATTGACCACTGGTGGGGGTCCATAGAGAGTCCCTTTTATGAAATATCTGAGAAAGCAAAAGAAAAAAAAGAGAGACGGGTGGTTTATTTATCACCAAATAGAGATGAATATTATATGATAGCAGCAGGAAATTCTTTGTCCTTGAATCAGGGTATTCAGGAAGAACAGGTTGTTCCAGCTAGATACCGTCAAGAATTCCTGACTATTGCATGGGAACAGATTCATGTTAGAAGTATTTTTCCTTTCCAATATTTTTCTATTGGAGGTTCTCTCATTCCTTTTATTGAGCATAATGATGCGAATCGGGCTTTAATGAGTTCTAATATGCAGCGCCAAGCAGTTCCGCTTTCTCGGTCCGAGAAGTGCATTGTTGGAACTGGATTGGAACGCCAAACAGCTCTAGATTCGAGGGTTTCCGTTATAGCCGAACGCCAGGGAAAGATCATTTCTACTGATAGTCACAAGATCCTTTTATCAAGTAGTGGGAAGACTATAAGTATTCCTTTAGTTACCCATCGGCGCTCTAACAAAAATACTTGTATGCACCAAAAACCTCGGGTTCTGTGGGGTAAATCCATTAAAAAAGGACAAATTTTAGCGGAGGGAGCTGCTACAGTTGGTGGGGAACTTGCTTTAGGAAAAAACGTATTAGTAGCTTATATGCCATGGGAAGGTTACAATTTTGAAGACGCAGTACTAATTAGCGAACGTTTGGTATATGAGGATATTTATACTTCTTTTCACATCCGAAAATATGAAATTCAGACGGATACGACAAGCCAAGGCTCCGCTGAAAAAATTACTAAAGAAATACCACATCTAGAAGAACATTTACTCCGCAATTTGGACAGAAATGGAGTTGTTAGGTTGGGATCCTGGGTAGAAACTGGCGATATTTTAGTAGGTAAATTAACGCCTCAGATAGCGAGCGAATCGTCGTATATCGCGGAAGCTGGGTTATTACGGGCCATATTTGGCCTTGAGGTATCCACTTCAAAAGAAACTTCTCTCAAACTACCTATAGGTGGAAGAGGGCGCGTTATCGATGTGAAATGGATCCAGAGGGACCCCCTAGACATAATGGTTCGTGTATATATTTTACAGAAACGCGAAATCAAAGTTGGGGATAAAGTAGCCGGAAGACACGGGAATAAGGGGATCATTTCCAAAATTTTGCCCAGGCAAGATATGCCCTATTTGCAAGATGGAACACCTGTTGATATGGTCTTCAATCCCTTAGGAGTACCCTCACGAATGAATGTGGGACAAATATTTGAAAGCTCGCTCGGATTAGCCGGGGATCTGCTAAAGAAACATTATAGAATAGCACCCTTTGATGAGAGATATGAGCAAGAGGCTTCAAGAAAACTTGTGTTTTCAGAATTATATGAAGCCAGTAAACAAACAAAAAATCCATGGGTATTTGAACCCGAGTACCCGGGAAAAAGCAGAATATTTGATGGAAGAACAGGAGACCCCTTCGAACAACCTGTTCTAATAGGGAAGTCCTATATCTTAAAATTAATTCATCAAGTTGATGAGAAAATCCATGGACGTTCTACTGGGCCCTACTCACTTGTTACACAACAACCCGTTAGAGGAAGAGCCAAGCAAGGGGGACAACGAGTAGGAGAAATGGAAGTTTGGGCTTTAGAAGGATTTGGTGTTGCTCATATTTTACAAGAGATACTTACTTATAAATCTGATCATCTTATAGCTCGCCAAGAAATACTTAATGCTACGATCTGGGGAAAAAGAGTACCTAATCACGAGTATCCTCCAGAATCTTTTCGAGTGCTCGTTCGAGAACTACGATCTTTGGCTCTAGAACTGAATCATTTCCTTGTATCTGAGAAGAACTTCCAGGTTAATAGGGAGGAAGTTTGATCGGAATAAATATAAATATAAATTCTTTTCTTATTTATGATTGACCAATATAAACATCAACAACTTCAAATTGGACTCGTTTCCCCTCAACAAATAAAGGCTTGGGCTAACAAAAACCTACCTAATGGGGAAGTCGTTGGCGAAGTCACAAGGCCCTCTACTTTTCATTATAAAACCGATAAACCAGAAAAAGATGGATTGTTTTGCGAAAGAATCTTTGGACCCATAAAAAGCGGAATTTGTGCTTGTGGAAATTCTCGAGCGAGCGGAGCTGAAAACGAAGAGGAAAGATTTTGCCAAAAATGCGGGGTAGAATTTGTTGATTCTCGGATACGAAGATATCAAATGGGATACATCAAACTCGCATGTCCCGCGACTCATGTGTGGTATTTGAAAGGTCTTCCTAGTTATATCGCGAACCTTTTAGATAAACCCCTTAAGAAATTTGAGGGCCTAGTATATGGCGATTTCTCTTTTGCTAGGCCCAGCGCTAAAAAACCTACTTTCTTACGATTACGAGGTTTATTCGAAGATGAAATTGCATCCTGTAACCACAGCATTTCTCCCTTTTTTTCTACCCCAGGCTTTGCAACATTTCGAAATCGGGAAATTGCGACAGGAGCGGGTGCTATTAGAGAACAATTAGCAGATTTGGATTTGCGAATTATTATAGAGAATTCCTTGGTCGAATGGAAGGAATTAGAAGACGAGGGGTATAGTGGAGATGAATGGGAAGATAGAAAAAGACGAATAAGAAAAGTTTTTTTGATTAGACGCATGCAATTGGCGAAACATTTTATTCAAACAAATGTAGAACCAGAATGGATGGTTTTGTGCTTATTACCAGTTCTTCCTCCCGAATTGAGACCCATTGTTTATAGGTCTGGGGATAAAGTAGTGACTTCGGATATTAATGAACTTTATAAGAGAGTTATTCGTCGGAACAACAACCTTGCCTATCTATTAAAAAGAAGTGAATTAGCGCCAGCAGATTTAGTAATGTGCCAGGAAAAATTGGTACAAGAAGCCGTGGATACACTTCTTGATAGTGGGTCCCGCGGGCAACCAACGAGGGATGGTCACAATAAAGTATACAAATCACTTTCAGATGTAATTGAAGGTAAAGAGGGAAGGTTTCGCGAGACTCTGCTTGGAAAACGGGTCGATTACTCGGGGCGTTCTGTCATTGTTGTGGGTCCTTCGCTTTCATTACATCAATGTGGATTACCTCTAGAGATAGCAATAAAGCTTTTTCAGCTATTTGTAATTCGCGATTTAATCACGAAACGCGCTACTTCTAATGTCAGGATTGCTAAAAGGAAAATTTGGGAAAAGGAACCCATTGTATGGGAAATACTTCAAGAAGTTATGCGGGGACATCCTGTACTGTTGAATAGAGCACCTACCCTGCATAGATTAGGCATACAGGCCTTCCAACCTACTTTAGTGGAGGGGCGTACTATTTGTTTACACCCATTAGTGTGTAAGGGTTTCAATGCGGACTTTGATGGGGATCAAATGGCTGTTCATCTACCTTTATCCTTGGAAGCTCAGGCGGAAGCCCGTTTACTTATGTTTTCTCATATGAATCTCCTATCTCCCGCTATTGGGGATCCTATTTGCGTACCGACCCAAGACATGCTTATCGGACTTTATGTATTAACGATTGGAAACCGTCGGGGTATTTGTGCAAATAGATATAATAGTTGCGGAAACTATCCAAATCAAAAAGTAAATTACAATAATAATAATTATAAGTATACAAAAGATAAAGAACCCCATTTTTCTAATTCCTATGATGCACTGGGAGCTTATAGACAGAAACGAATCAGTTTAGACAGTCCCTTGTGGCTCCGATGGAAACTAGATCAACGCGTCATTGGGTCAAGAGAAGTTCCGATTGAAGTTCAATATGAATCTTTGGGGACTTATCATGAGATTTATGCCCACTATCTAATAGTGGGAAATAGAAAAAAGGAAATCCGTTCTATATACATTCGAAGCACTCTTGGTCATATTTCTTTTTATAGAGAAATAGAGGAAGCCATACAAGGATTTAGTCAGGCCTATTCATACACTATCTAAACAAGGAAGTTAGATTCGGCGATGCCCCTCCCTTTCGGGGGGCATTCCGACTTCGCTAGTATCATCATTTTTGCCGCGCGAATACAGATTGAGATTAAGGAAAGGAAGTTAATTAAATTTTCGAATCACTGACTCAGGCCCATTGTCGAATCCTACTCAGCAATTGTCGAATCCTACTCAGCCGAAAAAGGGGGTACTTATGTATGGCGGAACGGGCCAATCTGGTCTTTCATAATAAAGAGATAGACGGAACTGCTATGAAACGACTTATTAGCAGATTAATAGATCATTTCGGAATGGGATATACATCCCATATACTGGATCAAATAAAGACTCTGGGCTTTCATCAAGCCACTACTACATCGATTTCATTAGGAATCGAGGATCTTTTAACAATACCATCTAAGGGATGGTTAGTGCAAGACGCGGAACAACAGAGTTTTCTTTTGGAGAAACACTATTATTATGGGGCTGTACACGCGGTAGAAAAATTACGCCAATCCGTTGAGATATGGTATGCTACAAGTGAATATTTGAAACAAGAAATGAATTCGAATTTTCGGATAACGGATCCTTCTAATCCAGTCTATCTAATGTCTTTTTCAGGAGCCAGAGGAAATGCATCTCAGGTACACCAATTAGTAGGTATGAGAGGATTAATGGCGGATCCTCAAGGACAAATGATTGATTTACCTATTCAAAGCAATTTACGCGAGGGACTTTCTTTGACAGAATATATAATTTCCTGCTACGGAGCCCGCAAAGGGGTTGTAGATACTGCTGTACGAACAGCGGATGCTGGATATCTTACACGTAGACTTGTTGAAGTAGTTCAACATATTATTGTGCGTAGAAGAGATTGTGGTACTATCCAAGGTATTTCTTTGAGTCCTCAAAATGGGATGACGGAAAAACTTTTTGTCCAAACACTAATTGGTCGTGTATTAGCAGACGATATATATATTGGTTCCCGATGCATTGCCGCTCGAAATCAAGATATTGGAATTGGATTAGTCAATCGATTCATAACTGCCTTTCGAGCACAACCATTTCGAGCACAACCAATATATATTAGAACCCCCTTTACTTGCCGGAGCACATCTTGGATCTGTCAATTATGTTATGGTCGGAGTCCCACTCATGGCGATCTGGTCGAATTGGGGGAAGCCGTAGGTATTATTGCAGGTCAATCAATTGGGGAACCAGGGACTCAACTAACATTAAGAACTTTTCATACTGGCGGAGTATTCACAGGGGGTACTGCCGACCTTGTACGATCCCCTTCGAATGGAAAAATCCAATTCAATGAAGATTTGGTTCACCCCACACGTACCCGTCATGGGCAGCCTGCTTTTCTATGTTATATAGACTTGCATGTAACTATTCAGAGTCAGGATATTCTATATAGTGTGAATATTCCCTCAAAAAGCTTGATTCTAGTGCAAAATGATCAATATGTAGAATCCGAACAAGTAATTGCGGAGATTCGTGCCGGAACGTCCACTTTGCATTTTAAAGAAAAAGTACAAAAGCATATTTATTCCGAATCAGACGGGGAAATGCACTGGAGTACTGATGTTTACCATGCGCCCGAATATCAATATGGTAATCTTCGTCGATTACCAAAAACAAGCCATTTATGGATATTGTCAGTAAGTATGTGCAGATCCAGTATAGCGTCTTTTTCGCTCCACAAGGATCAAGATCAAATGAATACTTATTCTTTTTCTGTTGACGGAAGATATCTCTTTGACCTCTCAATGGCTAATGATCAAGTAAGACATAGACTGTTGGATACTTTTGGTAAAAAAGATAGGGAAATTCTTGATTATTCAACGCCGGATCGAATCATGTCCAATGGCCATTGGAATTTTGTCTATCCTTCTATTCTTCAAGATAATTCAGATTTGTTGGCAAAAAAGCGAAGAAATGGGTTCGTCATTCCATTACAATATCATCAAGAACAAGAGAAAGAACTAATATCCTGTTTGGGGATTTCGATTGAAATACCCTTTATGGGTGTTTTACGTAGAAATACTATTTTTGCTTATTTTGACGATCCACGATACAGAAAAGATAAAAAGGGTTCAGGAATTGTTAAATTTAGATATAGGACCCTAGAGGACGAATATAGGACTCGAGAGGAAGACTCAGAGGACGAATATGGGAGCCCAGAGAACGAATATAGGACCCGAGAGGAAGAATATGAAACCCTAGAAGATGAATATGGGATCCTAGAGGACGAATATGAAGCCCTAGAAGACGAATATGGGATCCTAGAGGATGAATATAGGACTGGAGAGAAAGACTCAGAAGACAAATATGGGAGCCCAGAGAACGAATATAGAACCCGAGAGGACGAATATGGAACTCTAGAGGAAGACTCAGAGGACGAATATGGGAGCCCGGAGGAAGGCTCAGAGGACGAATATGGGACTTTAGAGGAAGACTCAGAAGAAGACTCAGAGGACGAATACGGGAGCCCAGAGAAAGATTCCATCTTAAAAAAAGAGGGTTTGATTGAGCATCGAGGAACAAAAGAATTTAGTCTAAAATACCAAAAAGAACTAGATCGGTTTTTTTTCATTCTTCAAGAACTGCATATCTTGCCGAGATCCTCATCCCTAAAGGTACTTGATAATAGTATCATTGGAGTGGATACACAACTCACAAAAAATACAAGAAGTCGACTAGGTGGATTAGTCCGAGTGAAGAGAAAAAAAAGCCATACGGAACTCAAAATCTTTTCCGGAGATATTCATTTTCCTGAAGAGGCGGATAAGATATTAGGTGGTAGTTTGATACCACCAGAAAGAGAAAAGAAAGATTCTAAGGAATCAAAAAAAAGGAAAAATTGGGTCTATGTTCAACGGAAAAAAATTCTCAAGAGCAAGGAAAAGTATTTTGTTTCGGTTCGACCTGCAGTCGCATATGAAATGGACGAAGGGAGAAATTTAGCAACACTTTTCCCGCAAGATCTCTTGCAAGAAGAGGATAATTTCCAACTTCGACTTGTCAATTTTATTTCTCATGAAAATAGCAAGTTAACTCAAAGAATTTATCATACGAATAGTCAATTTGTTCGAACTTGCTTAGTAGTGAATTGGGAACAAGAAGAAAAAGAGGAGGCTCGTGCTTCCCTTGTTGAGGTAAGAGCAAATGATCTGATTCGCGATTTCCTAAGAATTGAGTTAGTCAAGTCCACTATTTCGTATACACGAAGAAGGTATGATAGGACAAGTGCAGGACCGATTCCCAATAATAGGTTAGATCGCACCAATTCCTTTTATTCCAAGGCGAAGATTCAATCACTTAGCCAACATCAAGAAGCTATTGGCACCTTGTTGAATCAAAATAAAGAATACCAATCTTTGATGATTTTGTCGGCATCCAACTGTTCTCGAATTGGTTTATTCAAGAATTCGAAATATCCCAATGCGGTAAAAGAATTGAATCCTAGAATTCCTATTCGAGATATTTTTGGGCCCTTAGCCGCTATTGTACCTAGTATATCGAATTTTTCTTCATCTTACTATTTAAGAACGCATAATCAGATCCTGTTAAAAAAATATTTGTTCCTTGACAATTTGAAACAAACCCTCCAAGTACTTCAAGGGCTTAAATACTCTTTAATAGATGAAAATCAAAGGATTTCGAATTTCGATAGTAACATCATGTTGGATCCATTCCATTTGAATTGGCACTTTCTCCATCATGATTCTTGGGAGGAGACATTGGCAATAATTCACCTTGGACAATTTATTTGCGAAAATGTATGTCTATTTAAATCGCACATAAAAAAATCTGGTCAAATTTTCATTGTTAATATTGATTCCTTTGTTATAAGAGCAGCTAAGCCTTATTTGGCCACTACAGGAGCAACTGTTCATGGTCATTATGGAGAAATCCTTTACAAAGGAGATAGGTTAGTTACGTTTATATATGAAAAATCGAGATCTAGTGACATAACGCAAGGTCTTCCAAAAGTAGAACAAATATTTGAAGCGCGTTCAATTGATTCACTATCGCCGAATCTCGAAAGGAGAATTGAGGATTGGAATGAGCGTATACCAAGAATTCTTGGGGTCCCCTGGGGATTCTTGATTGGAGCTGAGCTAACCATAGCCCAAAGTCGTATCTCCTTGGTTAATAAGATCCAAAAGGTTTATCGATCCCAAGGGGTACAGATCCATAATAGACATATAGAGATTATTATACGCCAAGTAACATCAAAAGTGCGGGTTTCCGAAGATGGAATGTCTAATGTTTTTTCACCTGGGGAATTAATCGGACTATTACGAGCAGAACGAGCAGGACGAGCTTTGGATGAATCGGTCTATTATCGGGCAATCTTATTGGGAATAACAAGGGCTTCCCTGAATACCCAAAGTTTCATATCTGAAGCAAGTTTTCAAGAAACTGCTCGAGTTTTAGCAAAAGCTGCCCTACGAGGTCGTATTGATTGGTTGAAAGGCCTGAAAGAAAACGTAGTTCTGGGGGGGATTATACCTGTTGGTACCGGATTCCAAAAATTTTTGCATCATTCCCCACAAGACAAGAACCTTTATTTCGAAATTCAAAAAAAAAATCTATTCGCGTCGGAAATGAGAGATATTTTGTTTCTCCATACAGAATTAGTTTCTTCTGATTCTGATGTAACAAACAATTTCTATGAGACATCAGAACCCCCATTTACCCCCATTTATACGATTTAAGGATACATAAAGCAGATTTTTTTATTTAAACTAGACTTTTGACCTTAGAACACTAACAGGTCAGATTTTAGATTTTTATTTTAATAAGTAAAAGAAGTCAGTTAATTCATTAAGGTTACGTTTATACCATGTATCAATGGCCAATTCTCAGTGGAAGGTTACATCGGAACAATTATTATTTATTTCAAGCTATTTCGGCTCTTTCTTAATTTTCAAAAAAAAGAAAAAAATTCCGTAATGGAATGGTAGGATGAAAAAAAAAATAAAAAATCAAAAGGAAGTGTGGAAAAAATGACAAGAAGATATTGGAACATCAATTTGAAAGAGATGATAGAAGCGGGAGTTCATTTTGGTCATGGTATTAAGAAATGGAATCCTAAAATGGCCCCTTACATCTCGGCAAAGCATAAAGGTACTCATATTACAAATCTCGCTAGAACGGCTCGTTTTTTATCAGAAGCTTGTGATTTAGTTTTTGATGCAGCAAGTCAGGGAAAAAGCTTCTTAATTGTTGGTACCAAAAAAAGAGCAGCGGATTTAGTAGCATCAGCTGCAATAAGGGCTCGTTGTCATTATGTTAATAAAAAGTGGTTCAGTGGTATGTTAACGAATTGGTCGATTACGAAAACTAGACTTTCTCAATTTAGAGACTTAAGAGCAGAAGAAAAGATGGGAAAATTCCACCATCTCCCAAAAAGAGATGTGGCAATCTTGAAGAGAAAATTATCTACCTTGCAAAGATATCTCGGCGGGATCAAATATATGACGAGGTTGCCGGACATTGTGATCGTCCTTGATCAGCAAAAAGAGTATATAGCTCTTCGGGAATGTGCCATTTTGGGGATTCCTACTATTTCTTTAGTCGATACAAATTGTGACCCAGATCTCGCAAATATATCGATTCCAGCCAACGATGACACTATGACTTCAATTCGATTGATTCTTAACAAATTAGTATTTGCAATTTGTGAGGGCCGTTCTCTCTATATAAGAAATCGTTGATTAAGAAGAATAGTTCATTCTTGGGTAACTGCGTAGATTTATGGGATCACTTACTATTCCTTTTTGTTTTGCATAGATAAAAGAAGGGGAATATTGATATATATTAGAGGGTATTGATATATTATCATCTGATGTGATTTCTTGGTATCCTAAATATAAGATTAATACTTCAAGTTGCTGAGTTGAGAAAGAAATGGTTGAATCAAAAGAATTCCTTTTTTGAAGTTCAATTTTTATCAGAGGACAATATGAATATTATACCATGTTCCGTTAAAACACTCAAGGGGTTATATGATATATCGGGTGTAGAAGTAGGCCAACACTTCTATTGGCAAATAGGAGGTTTCCAAATTCATGCCCAAGTACTCATCACTTCTTGGGTCGTAATTACTATCTTGCTAGGTTCAGTTATCATAGCTGTTCGGAATCCACAAACCATCCCGACCGACGGTCAGAATTTCTTCGAATATGTGCTTGAGTTTATTCGAGACTTGAGCAAAACTCAGATTGGAGAAGAATATGGTCCCTGGGTTCCCTTTATTGGAACTATGTTCCTTTTTATTTTTGTTTCGAATTGGTCGGGTGCTCTTTTACCTTGGAAAATTATACAGTTACCCCATGGGGAATTAGCAGCACCCACGAATGATATAAATACTACTGTTGCTTTAGCTTTACTCACATCAGCGGCATATTTTTATGCGGGTCTTAGCAAAAAAGGATTGAGTTATTTCGAGAAATATATTAAACCAACTCCAATTCTTTTACCAATTAACATCCTAGAAGATTTCACAAAACCATTATCGCTTAGTTTTCGACTTTTCGGGAATATATTGGCGGATGAATTAGTCGTTGTTGTTCTTGTTTCTTTAGTCCCCTTAGTAGTCCCTATACCGGTCATGTTTCTTGGATTATTTACAAGCGGTATTCAAGCTCTTATTTTTGCAACGTTAGCCGCAGCCTATATAGGTGAATCCATGGAAGGTCATCATTGAATTGACTAGTTTTCAAAATAGTCTTTTTTTTTAGCTTAGCTCAATTCATGCATGGTTCCAGATAATCCGCTTGGTTGGAAAACTAAATAGTTAGAAATGCGTATGAATATACAACCTAGAGTTGTAGGAGAGAGAATAGACTATATTACGGAATTGTCAAAGTATATATGCATTAAGGGGGGCGGAGTCAGACTAGATCTATATCCTTAATGTCTATAAGTCCAGTCATCTTTTGTGCGGGTTTTTAAGGAATGATTTTAGAATCCGATTCATCAATAGAAAATGAGAAAATACGCAAAATAGAAGAAACAAATGTATATGGGATATTATATATTCCTAAGTTAGATTCATTATCTAATCCGATATATCGAATTCCCTCTATATGGAATTGGATTCCATATCCAGTTCTATGCAGCATATTGTTATCAATTGTATATCTTGATTTAATTCCTATTGGATTTGGATTAGGTCGATTTCAATAGGGGTTCTTCCTCTATTTCGTCTTTTATTATGGATTAGATGATAGGGGAAAAAATGGGAACTCAAGGATATCGAAGAGTAAAGAAAGAAGAATGGAATGAAAGAGTGGTTGGTTGGAAAGAAAGAGAAATAGAATAATGAGAATCATATGGATTTACACGAACCTCTAATGATTAGAAACTAAAAATGAGATCTCGAAGTAGTTCGGACAATTCAGATTATCATTTCAATTTGTACTTTTTAGTTACTTCTCCCCAATAGAGCTTAGAAGTAAGAATTTCTTGGTTGATTGTATCCTTAACCATTTCTTTTTTTTTGACACGAGGAACTCACCATGAATCCACTAATTGCTGCTGCTTCCGTTATTGCTGCTGGATTGGCCGTAGGGCTTGCTTCTATTGGGCCTGGAGTTGGTCAAGGTACTGCTGCAGGACAAGCTGTAGAAGGTATTGCGAGACAGCCAGAAGCAGAAGGTAAAATACGAGGTACTTTATTGCTTAGTCTAGCTTTTATGGAAGCTTTAACAATTTATGGACTAGTTGTGGCACTAGCGCTTTTATTTGCGAACCCTTTTGTTTAATCCTAAAAAAGAAAATGAGTCCTTTAGATTAGATACTTTTTTCTTTTTTTAGTAAATTGGTATTTGCTTCTGCAATCCCAATTATATCAATACTTTACTCCTATTTATTACTCCTGGAATTACCTATTTATCGGGACAGACAATACCCCACCCCAGGAAGGGCTGATTTGAGGATGATCAATTTAGAGGATATGCTCGCCTTCTTCCTTCCCGTCCTTAGTTTAGGACAGTGGAAAGTCTTTTTCCTTTTATTTTAGGAATTTTTGGAACATTTCAACAAAGGAGTCTTTCACAGGTCAAACGAGACCTAAGACTTAATCTAAAAGAAATTATTAGATTGAATCTATTTGCATTAAAAAAAATTACATTAAAAAAACCGATCAAAAAAGGGCGAGCGAAGTAAGTGATCGAAAAACTTTGCTCTTTGTTCGTCCTATCTATAAGAGGAGAGCATATGAAAAATGTAACCCATTCTTTCGTTTTTTTAGCTCACTGGCCATCCGCTGGGAGTTTCGGGCTTAATACCGATATTTTAGCAACAAATCTAATAAATCTAACTGTAGTGGTTGGTGTATTGATTTTTTTTGGAAAGGGAGTGTGTGCGAGTTGTCTATTTCAAGAATAGATTGGATCTATCCGGCTGCACTTTAAAATATTTTTTAGTATTTTTTGGATAAATAAGAAAAAGGTGCACGATCTCGACGAATTACTTCTGAATAAATTCAGAAATCATATGGAAGAACCATAGCATTTCGCGACTCATTGGTAAATCAACTTTGATTCTCTATAGACCAATAATGTGAGACCATTAACACGGTTAAAGCTAAACTGCTTGAAGTCCAGGTAAAAAGGGGTACTCTTTCTACAACTATATTAGTATTAGTACCGAAATGCTTTAAACGGGAAATAGCTAATGTAGAATTTATCTGATATAAAACACTCATATCGATAAAATGGTTTGAACTATTTACTAGAAGGGCACCCTGCCCTTTTTTATCCAATGCCGAATCGACGACCTATGTATAAAATAAAAAAAAGAGAAATTTTTTGGATTTGAAGAAAAAAAAAGAATTCTATCAATTTTCATTTTCCATTTATTTAGTTCGTTTTTCTTAATGAAATTGAAATTATTAACTAAAGGGCAAATACAAATAAAGAAACAACTTTGCTGACCATGATAGATTTTTATCTAGGCGGAAGAGTCCTCTTAATATTTATCTAGTCTTATATTCTTAATATGGGTTTCGGTATATTGAAATATAAACAGAAAAGAGAAGATAGAGGATAGGCTCATTACATAAAAAAAAAAGATATGGAAATAGCCATAGCAAAAAAAGAAAAAAAAGGAGCGTGAGAGCCAAATGAATCGAAAGATTCATGTTTGGTTCGGGAAGAGATCATAAAAATTGTAAACTTAATAGCAAGATAATCTACTTTCATTAAAAGATTTATTAGATAATCGAAAACAGAGAATCTTGAGTACTATTCGAAATTCGGAAGAATTGCGTAGAGGGACCATTGAGCAGCTCGAAAAAGCTCGGGTTCGATTACAGAAAGTCGAACTAGAAGCAGATGAGTATCGAATGAATGGATACTCTGAGATAGAACGAGAAAAAGCAAATTTGATTAATGCTACTTCTATTAGTTTGGAACAATTAGAAAAGTCTAAAAACGAAATCCTTTATTTTGAAAAACAAAGGGCGATGAATCAGGTCCGACAACGGGTTTTCCAACAGGCCGTACAAGGAGCTCTAGGAACTCTGAATAGTTGTTTGAATACCGAGTTACATTTCCGTACGATTCGTGCTAATATTGGCATTCTCGGGGCCATAGAATCGAAGAAATAATTAAATTAATTAGGCCTTGAACTTCTACTTTCGTTTAGAATTTAGGCATTATTTTTCCCCTTGCTTCCGAAAAAAAGAGTCAAGAAACACTAATGGCAACCCTTCGAGTCGACGAAATTCATAAAATTCTCCGCGAACGTATTGAACAATATAATAGGAAAGTAGGGATTGAGAATATCGGTCGCGTAATTCAAGTGGGGGATGGGATTGCTCGTATTATAGGTCTTGGTGGAATAATGTCAGGTGAATTAGTCGAATTTGCAGAAGGGACTAGGGGTATTGCTCTGAATTTGGAATCCAAAAATGTTGGGATTGTATTAATGGGCGATGGGTTGATGATACAAGAGGGAAGTTTTGTAAAAGCAACAGGAAGAATTGCTCAGATACCCGTGAGCGAGGCTTACTTGGGTCGTGTTATAAATGCTCTGGCTAAACCTATTGATGGGAGAGGCGAAATTGTAGCTTCGGAATCTCGCTTAATTGAATCTCCTGCTCCGGGTATAATTTCCAGGCGTTCCGTATATGAACCCCTTCAAACAGGGCTTATTGCTATCGATTCGATGATCCCCATAGGGCGCGGTCAGCGAGAGTTAATTATTGGGGACAGACAGACTGGCAAAACAGCAGTAGCCACAGATACAATTCTCAATCAAAAAGGGCAAGATGTAATATGTGTTTATGTAGCTATCGGTCAAAGAGCATCCTCCGTGGCTCAAGTAGTAACTACTTTCCATGAAGAGGGGGCCATGGAATACACTATTGTAGTAGCTGAAATGGCGGATTCACCTGCTACATTACAATACCTCGCCCCTTATACGGGAGCAGCCCTGGCTGAGTATTTTATGTATCGCGAACGGCATACTTTAATAATTTATGATGATCTCTCCAAACAAGCACAAGCTTATCGCCAAATGTCCCTTCTATTAAGAAGACCCCCCGGCCGCGAAGCTTATCCAGGGGATGTTTTTTATTTGCATTCACGGCTTTTAGAAAGAGCCGCTAAATTAAGTTCTCTTTTAGGCGAAGGAAGTATGACCGCTTTAC